TTATTGGAATTCTAGTTATTTAAATAAGGGGTCTAGGAGTGACGATTCCCACTATGATTATTCTATGTATGATAATAAATATAGTTGGAATAATTACATCAATAGTTGCATTGACAGTTATCTTCGTTCTCAAATCGGGATTGCGAGTTCTATTTTAAGTGGTAGTGAAAATTACAGCGAAAGTTACATTTCTACTTACATTTTGGGTGAAAGTAGAAATAGTAGTGAAAACTGGAATTCCAAGCTAAGAACTAGCACGAACGGCAGCGATTTCGCTCTAAGAGAAAATTCTAATGATCTCGGTGTAACTCAAAAATACAAGCATTTGTGGGTTCAATGTGAAATTTGTTATGGATTAAATTATAAGAAATTTTTTAAATCAAAAATGAATATTTGTGAACAATGTGGATATCATTTGAAAATGAGTAGTTCAGATAGAATTGAACTTTCGATTGATCCAGGGACTTGGGATCCTATGGATGAGGACATGTTCTCCCTGGATCCCATTGACTTTCATTCAGAGGAGGAACCTTATAAAGATCGTATTGATTCTTATCAAAAAAAGACAGGATTAACCGAGGCCATTCAAACCGGCATAGGTCAACTAAACGGCATTCCCGTAGCAATTGGGGTTATGGATTTTCAGTTTATGGGGGGTAGTATGGGATCGGTAGTAGGCGAGAAAATTACTCGTTTAATCGAGTATGCTACTAATCAATTTTTACCTCTTATTCTAGTGTGTGCTTCCGGAGGAGCACGCATGCAAGAAGGAAGTTTGAGCTTGATGCAAATGGCTAAAATTTCTGCTGCTTTATATGATTATCAATCGAATAAAAAGTTAGTTTATGTATCAATCCTTACATCTCCTACGACTGGTGGGGTGACAGCTAGTTTTGGTATGTTGGGGGATATCATTATTGCTGAACCCAACGCCTACATTGCATTTGCAGGTAAAAGAGTAATTGAACAAACATTGAATAAGACAGTACCAGAAGGTTCACAAGCGGCTGAATTTTTATTCCATAAGGGCTTATTTGATCCAATCGTACCACGTAATCTGTTAAAGGGCGTTCTGAGTGAATTATTTCAGCTCCACGCTTTCTTTCCTTTGAATCATAACTTTAGTAGAACTTTAAGTTAATAGTTAATTAAATTGAATTCTTTAAATTATTTTCTTTCTGGCGAATAACTATTTAGAATAAGTATTTATTAAGTATTTATTTATCGGAATCAAAGGAAAAATCCGAAGAATGGATTTGTTTTGGTGACATAAGAGAGAATTATGGAAAGAATCATACAGATAATTTTTTTTTTACCGATATCCCTGATTCCTAATTAGGAAACCTCTATGAACAAGATAAAAGAGCGAATTCTTTTTTCGCGAGGTAGGGTAGTAAATAATAAATAAAACGAATTTCATGTTCTTTTCTTCCTTTCGTATTATATTATAACGAATTTTGGAAGAATTTATAAGGTGAAGAAACTCTTTATTAAATTCAAATTATAATTATGAAATTCAAATTATAAGACAAGAAAAAAAAATAATAGAAAAATAACAAACAAGTGAATTATCATACATGTATTTGATGTATAAAAATGAATAAGTCCATTTAGTTAGTTCTATATTCCTTGCACTTTATTATATATACTCAGTTAGATATACTTAGTATAATTATTATAGGAATTCTAATAATTTTAAGAGATCTTTCTATTTAAGATATCTTTCTAACAATATAATATAGCGATAATAGGTAAAAAAAATAAATATAACAATAAATAACAGGTACAAATATTAAATCGAGGTGCCCATTCTATGACAATTCTCAACAACTTACCCTCTATTTTTGTGCCTTTAGTGGGCTTAGTATTTCCGGCAATTGCAATGGCTTCTTTATCTCTTCATGTTCAAAAAAACAAGATTTTTTAGATCTGATGGGGGCAAATTTCATATATTTTTTTTTTCAAGACTTAGACTTGGATTATAACACAGATATCTATTCAGTATAATATGGTATAACTTGTGGCTTCTTTCAAACAGAAAAGAAAGGGCAGGCGTAAACGTAAATCTGATATATGAGTAAACGAGCTATTTGAAAATATTGAAAATAAGTCGCGATTGGGGCGAATGCCTGAAATAAATGTAAAGCCCATGTAGCTATATATGTGTAGATAGGGGATCATATGAGAGGGCTCCTATTATTTTACTTTTAGATCTAACCAATTGCTTCGAAAGATTCACATCAGAATAGTGCAAGTTGATGAAAGTTCCTTCGGAAACAAAAAAATGTAAAGTAAAATTCATTTTGGCCGGTCTCCCACTTCCAATAAAATGTAACTAGATCTAGTATGAGTTGGCGATCAGAACATATATGGATAGAACTTATAGCGGGGTCTCGAAAAATAAGTAATTTCTGCTGGGCCATTATACTTTTTTTAGGTTCATTGGGGTTTTTATTGATTGGAATTTCCAGTTATCTTGACAGAAATTTGATATCTTTATTCCCGTCTCAGGAAATCATTTTTTTTCCACAAGGTATCGTGATGTCGTTCTATGGGCTCGCCGGTCTGTTTATTAGCTCTTATTTGTGGTGCACAATTTCGTGGAATGTAGGTAGTGGTTATGATCGATTCGATAGAAAAGAAGGAATAGTGTGTATTTTTCGTTGGGGATTCCCAGGAAAAAATCGTCGCATCTTACTCCGATTCTTTATGAAAGATATTCAGTCTATCAGAATAGAAGTTAAAGAGGGTTTTAATGCTCGGCGTGTCCTTTATATGGAAATCAGAGGCCAGGGGGCCATTCCTTTGACTCGTACTGATGAGAATTTGACTCCACGAGAAATTGAGCAAAAAGCAGCGGAATTGGCCTATTTTTTGCGTGTACCAATTGAAGTATTTTGAAATAAACGAAGCACTTTTCTTAGCAGGAGGTAAAAAACCAAAAAATCCTCTTTTTTTTTTTTCCTTTTTTTTTTCTATAACATAACTTAACTGAAATTTCTTCATAATACTGATGAACCAAAGAAGACGTAGATTATATATACTATATACGGAAAACGGAAAAATTTGAAATTTTGTCCGCAAACTTTTTTTTATGCGTATGTAAATTCACAAAATTCAAGGACTAACCACTGACTCACAAATAAAAACGAGGGAATAGATTCGGGAGTTCGAAGCTTTCTATTCTAAATTCTAATATTAGAATAGAACTTATGCTTGATAGAAATATTAGATCGTATAGAGTTGACGAATGAAGCGGATTCATTAAAAATTCACAGACGCAAAAATGGAAAAAAAAGCATTCATTCCCCTTCTATATCTTACGTCTATAGTATTTTTGCCCTGGTGGGTCTCTTTTTCATTTAATAAAAGTATGGGATCTTGGATTATTAATTGGTGGAATACTAGTAAATCCGAAACTTTTTTAAATGATATTCAAGAAAAGAGTATTCTAGAAAAATTAATAGAATTTGAGGAACTCTTCCTGTTGGACGAAATGATAAAGGAATACCCCGAAACACATCTACAAAAGTTTCGTATCGGAATCCACAAAGAAACGATCCAATTGATCAAGATGCACAACGCAGATCGTATCTATACGATTTTGCACTTCTCGACAAATATAATCTGTTTCGTTATTCTAAGTGGTTATTCTTTTTTAGTTAATGAAGAACTTATTATTCTTAATTCTTGGATTCAAGAATTCATATATAACTTAAGCGACACGATAAAAGCCCTTTCTATTCTTTTATTAACCGACTTATGTATAGGATTCCATTCACCCCACGGTTGGGAACTAATGATTAGCTCTTTCTACAAGGATTTTGGATTTGCTCATAATGATCAAATTATATCTGGACTTGTTTCCACCTTTCCAGTCATTTTCGATACAATTTTTAAATATTGGATCTTCCGTTATTTAAATCGTGTATCTCCGTCACTTGTAGTGATTTATCATTCAATGAATGACTGAAAAATGATCCACCGATCCAATTAGAATTTTGTTATTTTGTCCATAAGTAAAATAAAACATTCAAAATCTTATTTTTTTTTATATACTTATTTTTTCTATACATCCAATAGATTCGGATTCCTCCTATATTTTAGTAAAAATTTTTCAGTAACTAGCAGCATCGTGGATAGGGAACTATCCTAGCGACCTACCTAATTTTATTGTATAAATTTTCTGGATCAACGACTGGACCATGCAAACTAGAAAGACCCTCTCTTGGATAAAGGAAGAGATTACTCGCTCCATTTCCGTATCGCTCATGATATATATAATAACTGGGGCATACATTTCAAATGCATATCCCATTTTTGCACAGCAGGGTTATGAAAATCCGCGCGAAGCAACTGGTCGTATTGTATGCGCGAATTGTCATTTAGCTAATAAGCCCGTGGGTATTGAGGTTCCACAAGCGGTACTTCCAGATACTGTATTTGAAGCAGTTGTTCGAATTCCTTATGATATGCAACTAAAACAAGTTCTTGCTAATGGTAAAAAGGGAGCTTTGAATGTGGGGGCCGTGCTTATTTTACCCGAGGGGTTTGAATTAGCCCCTCCTGATCGTATTTCGCCAGAGATGAAAGAAAAGATAGGTAATCTCTCTTTTCAGAGTTATCGCCCCGCTAAAAAGAATATTCTTGTGATAGGTCCTGTTCCTGGTCAAAAATATAGTGAAATCACCTTTCCTATTCTTTCTCCGGACCCTGCTGCTAAGAAGGATGCGTACTTCTTAAAATATCCCATATACGTAGGCGGGAACAGGGGAAGGGGTCAGATTTATCCCGACGGGAGCAAGAGTAACAATACGGTTTATAATGCTACAGCAGCGGGTATAGTAAGCAAAATAATACGAAAAGAAAAAGGGGGGTATGAAATAACTATAACAGATGCGCCAGAGGGGCGTCAAGTGATTGATAGTATCCCCCCAGGACCAGAACTTCTTGTTTCAGAAGGCGAATCCATCAAACTTGATCAACCATTAACAAGTAAT